GTCAAAAATTATACGCCCTCGGTAACGATTTACTTCAACTTTCACTCTATCTCCTGGTAGTATGCGTATAAAACTACGCGGGATCTTTCCTGAACATAACCTAGAATCATATCGTCAGTATCTAAACGAATTCGAAACATGCCATTGGGAAGCGATTCGGTAATTAAACCTTCCTGAATCCATTTTTGTTCTTTCATTCCAAGTAAAGCCTCTTGAAGTATCAACTAAAGGAGGAAGAACAGTATTAGACAACCCAGCCCTTTGCCCTTTGAGTTTTTTTACAATTTCAAAGAATTAATTTCGAATACAATTTGTCTATGAGAAAGATTACCATATAGAACACAAAATCTCTCCGCCGATTCCTTCTAGTCTAGCCTCTCGGTCGGTCATTATACCTCGAGACGTGGACAGGATTACAATCCCCATCCCGCCTAAAATTCGAGGAATTCGTTGATAGTTAGAATAGATTCGTAGACCCGGTCGACTGATTCGGTTTAAATTGAAAAGGTTTCTGTTTCTATAGGGCTTTTTTCTAGCCCTTCGGTGTCTCAGCGTTAAAACCAAAAAATTTTTATGATTTTCACGCTGTTTTCTCATGTTTTCTATAAAACCTTCTCGTAAAAGTATTTTTACAACATTTTCGGTACTATTAGTCGATGTTATTCGAACCACTCTTTTTTGATACATATAAGCATTTCGTATAGAGGTTAATATCTCAGCAATAGTGTCTCTACCCATTATGCCTAAAATTGTTGGTAACTCATTATTTGATATAATCAACATGTTTTTTTGTTTATGAATAATTCAAGGTATATGCGTGAGATACAATCTATCTCTTAATCTATATCTATTTTTTTCAAATAACCTACTAGAAACATAGTTTTATAGTACCTCGGGAGCTAAGGAAACTATTTTTGTAAAATTTTGTTTTCTTAATTCACGGGCGATCGCACCAAAAATTCGAGTTCCTTTTGGATTTCCTTCTTGATCAATAACAACTGCAGCATTGTCATCATATCGTATTATCATACCGTTGTCTCGTTTGAGTTCTTTACAAGTACGTACAATTACAGCTCTGACAACTTCTGATCTTTCTAGGGGCATATTTGGTACCGCGTCTTTGATTACAGCAACAATAATATCACCAATATGAGCATATTGACGATTGCTAGCGCCTATGATTCGAATACACATTAATTCTCGGGCCCCGCTGTTATCGGCTACATTTAAATGGGTCTGAGGTTGAATCATACGATTTTAAAAATTTTTCTTTCAATGCAAAGGACAAAGAAAAAAAAAGAAATATTGTTTATCTTAAAAAAGAAATATTGTTTATCTTAAAAAAGAAATATTGTTTATCTTAAAAAAGAAATATTGTTTATCTTAAAAAAAAAGAAATTTTCAATTTTTTCATAATGAAGAACCTTTTTTGTTGATTGTTCTTTTTATACTTTATCTCGAAATAATGAATTGAGTTCGTATAGGCATTTTTGATGCTGCTATTGAAATTGCCCGTCTAGCTATATTTTCTGTTACTCCATTCATTTCATAAAGTATTCGCCCTGGTTTAACAACAGCTACCCAATATTCGGGGGATCCCTTACCGGAACCCATACGTGTTTCTGCAGGTCTTACTGTAACCGGTTTGTCTGGAAATATTCGTACCCATATTTTTCCACCACGACGTACATTTCGTGTCATTGCTCGTCGACCTGCTTCTATTTGTCGGGATGTGATCCAAGTAGGTTCAAGCGCCTGAAGAGCATATTTACCGAAACAAATACGATTCCCCCGATAAGAAATTCCCTTCGTTCTTCCTCTATGTTGTTTACGGAATCTGGTTCTTTTGGGGTTATAGTTGATAGTTGTTTCTAAATTCCATCCCTACTACAGAACCAGACGTGAGAATTTATTCTCATCTGGCTCCTCGCGACTAAAGGGATTCAAAAAAAATCAAGTTTTCGCGGGCGAATATTTACTCTTCTGTTTCAGTTTTAGACTTTTTGTGTGCCTTCGAAGAATAGATCAATTCATTTGGGCTTCCTTCCGCCATCCCGACCAGTAAATCAGTAAGATTTCCTTTTCTATAGAATCTTTCTGTATTCACAGCTTCCATCGTTCCCATCGCTTCTTACTTAATGTTTAGGTCTTAATTTTACAATGGAGCTCGTCATGAAAGTTGTTCTTGAGTCAATTTTCTCAGTCTTTATTGGCTCAAAGCTCTTGATTTTTGTGTTTTGTTCTAGTAAGAATAAGAGTCATTTACTCATTTACTTAGGATGAATCTTGATTCATGCTATATTACACTGCCCCTTTTTAATTTATAAGATGATTAATTGACCTTACATATTGGAATTCTATATCCTTTTTTCTCTCGTTCTCTCATCCTTCCGTTTATCTACATTTTTCTTCTATCTTTTGTTTTTACAAAACAAAGATTTTTTTCAGAAACAAAAAATATTTCAGTCGCTACAAAGGTATGATCATTATATCAAATTTT